TTCACGGGGGGTACTGCAGAACACGTGCGAGCCCCTTCTAATGGAAAAATAAAATTCAATGAGGATTTGGTTCATCCGACACGTACACGCCATGGACATCCCGCCCTTCTCTGTTCTATAAACTTGTATGTAACTATTGAGAGTGAAGATATTCGACATAATGTAAATATTCCAACCCAAAGCTTTCTTTTAGTTCAAAACGATCAATATGTAGAATCAGAACAAGTGATTGCTGAGATTCGCGCAGGAACATCCACTTTGAATTTTAAAGAGAAGGTTCGAAAACATATTTATTCTGACTCAGACGGAGAAATGCACTGGAGCACCGATGTGTATCATGCACCCGAATTTACATACGGCAGTGTTCATCTATTACCAAAAACAAGTCATTTATGGATATTATTAGGAGGGCCGCGCAGATCCAGTCTAGTTTCACTTTCGATCCACAAGGATCAAGATCAAATGAGTGCGCATTCTCGTTCTGTCAAGAAAAGATCTACTTCTAACCTTTCAGGAACAAATGATCAGCCGAGAGAAAAATTCTTTACTTCAGCTTTTTCGGGTAAAAAAGAAGACAGGATTCCTGATTATTCAGACCTTATTCGAATTATCTGTACTGGTCGTTGTAATCTCGTAGATCCGACCGTTCTCTATCAGAATTCTGATTTAGTCTCAAAGAGGCGAAGAAATAGATTAATCATTCCACTCCAATCGATTCAAGAGCGCGAGAACGAACTAACGCCCCCTTCAGATATCTCGATTGAAATCCCCATCAATGGGATTTTCCGTAGAAATAGTATTCTTGCTTATTTGGACGATCCTCGATACAGAAGAAAGAGTTCGGGCATTACTAAATATGGGACTCTAGAAATGCATTCAATCATCAAAAAAGAGGATTTGATTGAGTATCGAGGAGGCCAGGAATTTAGGCCAAAATACCAAATGAAAGTGGATCGGTTTTTTTTCATTCCCGAGGAAGTGCATATATTACCTGGATCTTCGTACATAATGGTACGGAACAATAGTATCATTGGGATAGATACACAAATTACTTTAAATATAAGAAGCCGAGTAGCCGGGTTGGTCCGAGTGGAGAGAAAAAAAAAAAGAATTGAACTTAAAATCTTTTCTGGAGATATCCATTTTCCTGGAAAGACAGATAAGATATCCCGACATAGCGGCGTTTTGATACCACCAGGAACAGGAAAAAAAAATTCTAAGGAATCCAAAAAATGGGAAAATTGGATCTATGTTCAACGGATCACACCTAGTAAAAAAACGTATTTTGTTTTGGTTCGGCCTGTCGTCACATATGAAATAACGGACGGTATAACTTTAGGAACGCTTTTCCCCCCGGATCTGTTGCAGGAAAGGGATAATGTGAAACTTCGAGTTGTCAATTATATCCTTTATGGAAATGGTAAACCAATTCGAGGAATTTCTGATACAAATATTCAATTAGTTCGGACTTGTTTAGTATTGAATTGGGACCAAGACAGAAAAAGTTCTTCTAGTCAAGAAGCTCGTGCTTCCTTTGTTGAAATAAGGGCAAATGGGTTGATTCGACATTTCCTAAGAATCGACTTGCTGAAATCCACCATTTCATATATCGGAAAAAGGAATGATCCGTCGGGCTCAAGATTGCTCTCGGATAATGGATCCGATTGCACCAAAATCAATCCGTTTTCTTCGATTTATTCCAAGGCAAGAATTCAACAACCCCTTAATCAAAATCAAAGAACTATTCATACATTGTTGAATAAAAATACGGGATTCCAATCGTTGATAATTTTGTCATCATCCAATTGTTTTCGAATGGGTCCACTCAACGATGTAAAATATCACAATCACAATGTGATACACAAGGTGATAAAAGAATCAATTCAAATTACAAAAGATCCTGTAATTCCAATTAATAATTCGCTGGGGCCTTTAGGAACAGCCCTTCTAATTCTAATTGCAAATGTTTCTTCATTTTACCATTTAATAACTCATAATCAGATCTTGGTAAATAACTATTTGCAACTTGACAATTTAAAACAGACTTTTCAAGTAATTAAATTTAAATATTATTTAATCGATGAAAATGAGAAAATTTATAACCCCGACCCATGCAGTAACATTATTTTCAATTTGAATTGGTATTTTCTCCATCCCAATTATTGTCAAGAAACATCTACAATAATGAGTCTTGGGCAGTTTATTTGTGAAAATATATGTATAGCCAAAAACGTACCACACCTAAAATCGGGCCAAGTTATACTTGTTGAAGTTGACTCTGTAGTAATACGATCAGCTAAGCCCTATTTGGCCACTCCAGGAGCAACCGTTCATGGCCATTATGGGGGAATCCTGTACGAGGGGGATACTTTAATTACATTTATATATGAAAAATCGAGATCCGGCGATATAACTCAGGGGCTTCCAAAAGTAGAACAGGTGTTAGAAGTGCGTTCGATTGATTCAATATCGATGAATCTAGAAAAGAGGATTGAGGGTT